ACTTACGCCTTACCATGGCGTTACTCTACCACTGAGTTAAAAGGGCCCATTTGATTCAATTCCTGAATTTTTCACTATGCAGATAAGATATATCTATGTGTATATATATATGGATATATATATATATATATATTACATAAGTACATGCATTAAACTCATAATGCCTAGCGGCTCATTCAGGAATGATAAATTTGATTTACCTAGCAAGTATCGGGGAAAATGATTTATTGATATTGGATTTGATAAATATCAATGCAATGAACGATTTCAAGACCTCCCGAATTGCTTTTTGAATTGATCCCCATCAGAACGAAATTAACTTGATTGATACATGTACCTACTAATTCGACATAGATCCAAGATATTTCATTGAATCATGTGATGAAGAGACTCGACCGACTTGTCCCCTCCCTGAACCAAATTCTTAGAGAAAAAATAATTTTCGATAACTTATCGATTCCTCTTCCCCGATTTCTTTTTTCGTTTGTTAATTTCCTGGCTTAGTTTAGTGCGAGATAGGGATAGGCATATCTCATCTTAACAATGAGTGAATCAATGAATGACCGTGGAAGAAATGGTGTTTAACCTGTTTTGGCGGACAAATGACTACCTGAAAAGAGACTATCTTTCGTATTTTCGAATTATTAATTTATATTTATTTCAATATTTTATTTATTTGTCTTTATCTTTATTTATTATTTAATATTATTTTATTTAATATTAATTTAATATACTTAGAGTAAAGTAAGTAATATCGATTTATATAATCGATTTATATATAGAATGTCGATTAGAATGACTAATTCATGAATCTAAATGATGAATCAAAAAATTCTATGGAATCATGAAAGAAGGAAAGGTCCTTCGGATCTAGTCATACCATTACATTATATTGACAATTTCCAAAAACTATTGATACTATCATCTTAGTATGATGGTGGTCAGAGAAGTATGCCCCCATCGTCTAGTGGTTCAGGACATCTCTCTTTCAAGGAGGCAGCGGGGATTCGACTTCCCCTGGGGGTAGGAAGAAAGGAAGTTGATCATGGATTATCAATAATCCTCGAATTGATTCTTCTTGGGTCGATGCCCGAGCGGCTAATGGGGACGGACTGTAAATTCGTTGGCAATATGTCTACGCTGGTTCAAATCCAGCTCGGCCCAATAATTCGCTGATCCAACATGAAATGCTATAACCCATTTGTTCGTTAGAAATGTTGGATACAGAAGAATAACGAAAGTCAGATTTTCTGATATATACCTACCCCCATTTATTTGTATTTGCTTTACTTATTTGTTTGGTTCCTACAGATTCTGATCTTGCTAATGATCTAGATTCATATCAGGATCGGTAAGTATTAAGTATAAAGTCTAAGGAGAGGAAAAGAGTAAAGAAAAAAAAAAGACTTTTTTGATTGAAAAATTGATTATCAATCGATTTGTCAATAGCGAAAAGATTACTAGTAATCACTAAAGTGCATATCCGTGTTTATAATCAAGTGTATAATCAATATATCATATCACTCGTGTCTCTCTTATAATATAAGATGGCCCTTCTAAATAGAAATGGGTTGAATTAAATCATAAGAGGGCTATGGCTATACGCCCTATTTCCCTGGGATTGTAGTTCAATTGGTCAGAGCACCGCCCTGTCAAGGCGGAAGCTGCGGGTTCGAGCCCCGTCAGTCCCGACGGATCCAATAAAAAAATAGATTTATTCTACTCATCTATCTATTTTCTGTGAAAAGAGCGACAAGGAGCAGATTTTCATTCCTAAGGGAAGAGGAAGGGGGATGCTTATTCTTATTTCATTTATATAATTTATATATATATATATTTTCTTTCGAATTTAGAATCAAACAGATATGGGAATTTCCATTACTTTAACTAGTACCGATTGATGGGAGAGAGACATATGTGCATTAGTAGAATTATTGGTAGCATTATATTCAGGTATCCAACCGCGCTGGGTCTGGCTTTTTCGATTACTCCTGATTCGTGTAATGGAATAGAGTACCATACATATCGTTCCCGGGAGCACATACACAAATCGAATTCGTTTTTTGTTTTTGTATCATACAAAAACAAAATGAATTTAACATAGTTACCCTAATAGAATACTTTTCAAATTTAACCTATCTCCTTTTCTGGCTCCGATTTTGTGTTTCTTCAATTACTAATTTGAATTTGAAAGAATCGATCTCCTTCAAATTTCATACTGAACTTTTGATATATGAGTCCGAGTACTAATCCAAGGAAAGAGGATATAATAAAAAAAAAGGATCAAACAACGATCCCACCACTCTTACCAAGGTAATGAATAATCTTTTTTAGGGGTCCCATCGAAGAAAGAACAAACTCTAAAATAGTGAATTTTATGGACTATTAGATCTTTTATACCGGGCCTCATCTTTATCACACTTCTTTGTCTTCCAATAAAATTAGATCATTAAAAAACGTAGTTTATAATCCCTATTCCTTTTTTCCATTTCACTTCTATTGTTTGTTTGGGTTTGTAATCAAGAGAAGTGGAAAAGCGGTCAGATGATACTTTATCTGATAATTGTACAAGCAAGGCAATAGGTTATAGAAAAAAAAGAGTGGATAAATAAAGGAATTCTTGAGTGGATCAGGAATCAAATTTTTGAGTCGGTATGGATAAAAGATCTTCCTATGTTATACTATTCAATTTTCGACGATGAATCAATTTGATAGCTCAGATATTGTTATTCATGATATTGATCCGATTCAATATCATCGAGATGTAATTCACATCCCATTGAATTTACATTACAGGCGAAAGATTTATCATCTCTATGGGATTAAATCCCGAGTTATTGCGAAAAAAAAAATGAAACGATGATATTATGGAAGTAAATATTCTCGCATTTATTGCTACTGCACTGTTCATTCTAGTTCCTACTGCTTTTTTACTTATCATTTACGTAAAAACAGTTAGTCAAAATAATTAATTTGAATGAAACTGAACTTCTTAGTCCTTATCAATAACAATAATAATTGAAGAAATAAAATGAAAAGGATTCCAATTTAGTGTCTTAAATGAAATGAGCGGACTAGGATCAGAAGTATTAGTATTCTAATACTATTCTAATAGATAGACTGGTAGAAAGATTTATATATAAATCTTTCTACCAGTCTATCTATTATTCTATTATATTTACTATTATATTAATTTAATGTTATTTATAGTTGTACTGTATAACGTCTTAATAGAGATCAATCCACGATATGTATTTTCATATATGTAGATATCAATTACATATATGTACATAGCACCCCAATTCTATTTCTTTGCTTTGATTTGTATTGATTACAATCAATTTGAAATAATCGAAAGTGAACTCTTACTCTTATGGGTCTAATTCCTAGATTTCATATTATTTCAAATATGAATCCTGCATCGAAAGAATCAAATCAATAAAGGAAAAACAGTATCAGTATGGGCATATATAAAAGAAAACCAAGTAATCTTTTTTTTTTTAGCACTTCAAAGAAGTAATTGATTGAGCCATTGATAGATGGGAATTATATGAAAACTTCTTCGGATTTCGAAAAGAAGTATAGTAAAAGTAAAACCCACCGATTTATTTTGAACCTTTGAACTATGATTTGAAATGAGTCGATAAAGCATAAATCCAATTTTGAAAACAATAAAACAAGTGGTAAGTCCACAATATGGGACTCGCCCAAGACAAGATCTTATTATGTGTAATATCTCGCTGTACAACCACCATGTCTATGTTCTTTCCCATAGAGAGTGTGTATCCACTTAATAACAGAACGACTTCCTCTTTCTCTTTGAACAGTAAAAGTAAAGAGGGAAACAACTAAAACAAATAAGAAAAAGGGTCCGTTATTCCTCATTGTCCATATAAAATTCTGGTAAGAACCGGTTCATCGAAATAGAAAATTTAGGAAGAATAGAATTCGAATTTGGCTGGAATAAATTTCCTATCATCTGTATCCCTTTTACTTTACTTTCGAAATACAAACATGGGAATCGTTGAAATATTCCTTTGATTGAAAAGGTATTATTCATATAATACATTATTCCCCCCAGAACGATCTATAAAACAATTGATCCAGTTTGATTCCTCAACTGAATCAATAGTACCTCTAGAGTCCACTTCTTCCCCATACTACCAGTGAAAGAGAAAATGTAAAGACTACCATTAAAGCAGCCCAAGCGAGACTTACTATATCCATGTGAATTATGTCCCCTATCTCTATGAATATGAAGGAATTTTTCCATTATTGCTTACTAATAATAGTGGAGATGCAGAGTCAAAACAAAAAAGGATTCGGACCCAAGACCATTGATGAACCAATCCCATAAATCCACTTATAACAAAACAAGTTCTTATAAGATTTCTAGTAGAATCAGAAAACATTAAGCACAAGCAAAATACGAGCGACACCCTTGGAAAGTATCAAGGGAATGTTACTAATGAACATGTAAGAATAATAAGACCCTTTGTTTCTTTTGTTCCCAGTATTAATGAAAGGCATAAAAATATAGAATCAAGATAGATCACTATCTACTATCACATACTTCTATTTCCCATTTAATCTAATCCTTATTGTCTCCCGATTGTTTCGCAGAGACAATCGGGAGACAGTCTATCGTTGACTAGGGATTACCGAAAAGAAAGAATTGATTTTTGCACTTTTCTATTTTATATAAAATTATACATCCAATCTAATATTGATTGAATGCTCGAGCACTCAGAAACTCTCATGAATCTGTATACAAAGTATCTTCCGCCCTTTCCACAATTACTAAATAGATTCCCCCTCCGGCTATCCAATATAATTCAAGACCGGGCGAGTAGGCAGATTAGTAGTGGAAAGGCTATCTTTCCGATTACCTTCCACTCCACTACTCCACTACTCTAATAAATAGAATCTTTCTTTGAATCCTAGATGATTTATAGCCCTTTAGATTAGAGAACCCCCAGATGCTTAGAATCAAGCAAGTA